TCAATTATATCCTTTATGGAAATAGCAAGTCAATTAGAGGAATTTATCGCACAAGTATTCAATTAGTTCGGACTTGCTTAGTAATAAATTGGGACCAAGAAGGAAATGGTTCTATAGAAAAGGTTCATACTTCTTTTGTTGAGGTAAGGGCAAATGATCTAATTCGTGATTTTATAAGAATTGAGTTAGTCAAGTCCACTATTTCCTATACCGGAAAAAGGAAGGATACATCAGGTTCAGGATTGATTCCCGATAATGGATTAAATCACACCAATATCAATCCTTTTTATTCCAAATCGAAGATTCAATCACTTACCCAACATCAAGGAACTATTGGTATTGGCACGTTGTTGAATCGAAATAAGGAATGCCAATCTTTGATAATTTTGTCATCATCCAACTGTTCTCAAATTGGTCCATTCCACAGTTCGAAATATAGCAATGTGACAAAAGAATCGGATCCTCTAATTCCAATTAGGGATTTGTTGGGTCCCTTAGGTACTATTGCACCTAAAATAGCGAATTTTTATTCATCTTATCATTTAATAACTCATAACTCGATCTTGTTAAAGAAATATTTGCTATTTGACAATTTGAAACAGGCTTTTCAAGTACTTCAAGTACTTAAATACTGTTTAATGGATGAAAATTGGAGGATTTTGAATCCTGATCCCTGCAGTAACATCATTTTGAATCCATTCCATTTGAATTGGCGCTTTCTCCAACGCGATTATTGCGAGGAGACATCCACAATAATTAGCCTTGGACAATTTATTTGTGAAAATGTGTGTCTATTTAAATACGTACCACACATAAAAAAATCTGGTCAAATTCTAATTGTTCATCTTGACTCCTTAGTTATAAGATCAGCTAAGCCCTATTTGGCCACTCCGGGAGCAACTGTTCATGGCCATTATGGAGAAATCTTTTATGAAAGAGATACATTAGTTACATTTATATATGAAAAATCGCGATCTGGTGACATAACGCAGGGTCTTCCAAAAGTGGAACAAGTCTTAGAAGCGCGCTCGGTTGATTCAATATCTATGAACCTCGAAAAGAGAGTTGCAGGTTGGAACGGACATATACCAAGAATTCTTGGAATCCCTTGGGGATTCTTGATTGGAGCCGAGCTAACCATAGCCCAAAGTCGTATCTCTTTGGTTAATAAGATCCAAAAGGTTTATCGATCCCAGGGGGTACAAATCCATAATAGACATATAGAGATTATTATACGTCAAGTAACATCAAAAGTGTTGGTTTCAGAAGATGGAATGTCTAATGTTTTTTCACCCGGAGAATTAATCGGATTATTTCGAGCAGAACGAGCAGGGCGTGGTTTGGACGAAGCGATCTATTATCGAGCAATCTTATTGGGAATAACGAGGGCATCTCTGAATACTCAAAGTTTCATATCCGAAGCGAGTTTTCAAGAAACCGCTCGAGTTTTAGCAAAAGCTGCTCTACGAGGTCGTATTGATTGGTTGAAAGGCCTAAAAGAGAACGTTGTTCTGGGAGGGATTATACCGGTTGGTACCGGATTCCAAAAATAAGTGCACCGCTCAAGGCAAGACAAGAACATTCATTGGAAAAAAAAAAATACTATATTCGATTTGGAGATGAGAGATTTTTTGTTACACCATAGAGAATTATTTTGTTCTTGCGTCCCAAACAATTTCTACGAGACATCAGAACAATCATTTACACGATTTAATGATTCCTAAGAGGAGATTCATTCTTTTTACTTTAACTATCTGATCCAATTAGTGATTTGGTAATAAACCAAATAAGTAATTAAAAGAAATTAATGGTTTGGACCGTGTATCAACGGTCAATTCCCGGTGTAGGGTTCCCTCGGAACAATTATTTTTTTTTTTTCAGGTACCTCGTCTCTTTGTAAAAAAAAAAACAACAAAGAGGAAGTAGTGTGGGGAAAAATGACAACAAGAAGATATTGGAACATCAGTTTGGAAGAGATGATGGAAGCGGGAGTTCATTTTGGTCATGGTACTAAGAAATGGAATCCTAGAATGGCCCCTTACATCTCTGCAAAGCGTAAAGGTATTCATATTACAAATCTTACTAGAACTGCTCGTTTTTTATCGGAAGCCTGTGATTTAGTTTTTGATGTAGCAAGTAGGGGAAAAAACTTCTTAATCATTGGTACCAAAAATAAAACAGCGGATTTAGTAGCATCAGCTGCAATAAGGGCTCGGTGTCATTATGTTAATAAAAAATGGCTCGGCGGTATGTTAACGAATTGGTCCACTACGGAAACGAGACTTCATAAGTTCAGGGACTTAAGAGCAGAACAAAAGATGGGGAAACTCAACCGTCTACCCAAAAGAGATGCAGCAATGTTGAAGAGAAAATTATCTACCTTGCAAACATATCTGGGTGGGATCAAATATATGACAGGGTTGCCCGATATTGTAATCATTGTTGATCAGCAAGAAGAATATACGGCTCTTCGAGAATGTTTCATTTTGGGGATTCCGACCATTTGTTTAATCGATACAAATTGTGACCCGGATCTCGCGGATATTTCGATTCCAGCAAATGATGACGCTATAGCTTCAATCCGATTGATTCTTAACAAATTAGTATCGGCAATTTGCAGGGGAAGTTCTAGCTATATAAGAAATCGTTGATTATGATTAAGAATAATAAGATTAGTTAATTATTTTGGAACTCCATAGATTTCTCGGACCGGTTACTATTCCTGAACTATAAAAAGAGATAAAAAGTACTGGACTGTGGATATTGATATTATGTTATGTGATCGCTTGGTATCTTAAATATATGATTAATGGATTAAAGTAGGTGAGTTGAGAACGAAAAGAGATGGTTGAATCAAAATAACTCTTTTTTTTTTAAGTTCTATTTATGTCAGAGGACAATATGAATGTTATACCATTTTCCATTAAAACACTCAAAGGGTTATACGATATATCGGGTGTAGAGGTAGGCCAACATTTATATTGGCAAATAGGAGGATTACAAATCCATGCCCAAGTACTTATCACCTCTTGGGTCGTAATTGCTATCTTATTAGGTTCAGTCACCATAGCTGTTCGGAATCCACAAACCATTCCGACTTATGGTCAGAATTTCTTTGAATATGTCCTTGAATTTATTCGAGACTTGAGTAAAACCCAGATTGGAGAAGAATATGTTCCTTGGGTTCCCTTTATTGGAACTATGTTCCTATTTATTTTTGTTTCTAACTGGTCAGGTGCTCTTTTACCTTGGAAAATCATACAGTTACCTCATGGGGAGTTAGCTGCGCCTACGAATGATATAAATACTACTGTTGCTTTAGCTTTACCCACATCAGTGGCATATTTTTATGCGGGTCTTACCAAAAAAGGATTGGGTTATTTCGGGAAATACATTCAACCAACCCCAATCCTTTTACCAATTAACATCTTAGAAGATTTCACAAAACCCTTATCTCTTAGTTTTCGGCTTTTCGGTAATATATTGGCTGATGAATTAGTAGTTGTTGTTCTTGTTTCTTTAGTACCTTTAGTAGTTCCTATACCTGTCATGTTTCTTGGATTATTTACAAGTGGTATTCAAGCTCTTATTTTTGCAACTTTAGCCGCGGCTTATATAGGTGAATCCATGGAGGGTCATCATTGACTAGCTTTAGAAATAGTCTTTTTTTAAGCTTATCCTAATTCATGCATGATTCAAGATAATCCACTCGGTTGTGGAATATAATAGATACAAATACGTTTGTATTTATATACGACCTAGCGTCGTAGTAGCAAAAATAGACGATATTACAGAATTTTTGAAAAAGTCAAAAAAAAAAGAGAATTATGGAGGGCAAACTACTTATATTAATGTCTATAAGTCTACAGCCCGCGCGTATGTTTCAAAAAATGATTCTAGAATACGATTCAATATGAAATATGAAATACGGTTTACGTTATGTAAGAAACAAATGTATATGTGATATTAGATATTCAATAGTTATATAGGAATAATTTTCCTATATATTATATTTCCCGCCAACCGCTTTTAGATGGATTACAATATAATTCTCTTTTTTTTTCGTCTGTGATTGCGGATTGAATGAAAAAACAAATGAACTCAAGGATATAGAATAGTAAAGAACGAAAAAAAAAAGTAATAATTCATTGGTTGATTGTATCATTAACCATTTCTTTTCTTTTTTTTTGGTGCGAGGAACTTACCATGAATCCACTGATTTCTGCTGCTTCCGTTATTGCTGCTGGATTGGCCGTAGGGCTTGCTTCTATCGGACCGGGGGTTGGTCAAGGTACTGCTGCGGGTCAAGCTGTAGAGGGTATTGCGAGACAGCCAGAAGCGGAGGGTAAAATACGAGGTACTTTATTGCTTAGTCTAGCTTTTATGGAAGCTTTAACAATTTACGGACTAGTCGTGGCATTAGCACTTTTATTTGCGAATCCCTTTGTTTAATTTAATCCTAGAAATGTGAAAAAAAAAAATACGAAATAAAAATTTTTTTAATTAGCCAATTTAATTAATAGATTTTATCTAAAAAATAGAAAAAAAAAATCGATCAAGGGGGACGATGCGCGAAGTGATACAAAAAGAACTCTGTTCTTTGTTAGTCTTATCTATAAAAGGAGAGCATATGAAAAATGTAACCGATTCCTTCGTTTCCTTGGGCCACTGGCCATCTGCTGGGAGTTTCGGGTTTAATACCGATATTTTAGCAACGAATCCAATAAATCTAAGTGTAGTGCTTGGTGTATTGATTTATTTTGGAAGGGGAGTGTGTGCGAGTTGTGTATTTCAAGAATAGGTTGGATCCAACCGACTGCACTTTATTTATGTTCTTTTATTTATTCTTTGAGTTGTTTAGTTTTTTTTTTTAATAGGATAAATAGGAAAGAAAGGTGCACGATCTCGACGAATTACTTCTGAATAAATTACGAAATCATATGTAAGAACCATAGCATTTCGTGACCCATTGGTAAATCAACTTTGATTCTCTATCAACC